TTAAAAATAAGCTAATTTAAGCTTTTGGGTTCATACCTCAAATATAAAGGAAATCCCTTTTTTTTAAAATATTTATATAATAAAGTGCCTGATTAAAGGATTATTCTGATAGAATAAATCAAGTAGATTTCTACCTTTATTATATTTTATAGAATTAAACTATATCTAATAGTATCAAAAACTATTGTGCTTCCTACACTAAAATATAATTAATATAAAGAACTTATTTTCTTTAACATAAATAATATATTTATTATTTTAAATTTTTTTTACATTTAATTCTAATAAAATATTTTTTTTTTTTATTTTATTTTTTAGAACTTTAATTTCTATTTCTTCTAATACTTGATTTGGTTGTTGAATTGGATTAGAAATTAACTTATTAAGTTTCATCCCCCTAATCTCTAACTCAAATAATTTAATAATAACAGAAGCCTCCTTAAAATATTTTCTAACTCAAGCTATTGCATCAATTAATTTTTTATTTATTATTTTATTAAAACTAATTATAATTAAAAATTTTAACTTAAATAACTTTTTATCAATTATTATCAACTCCTCATTATTAATAAAAATGGGATCCGCCCCCTTCCATTTTTGATTCCCTAATATTGTTGAAGGTTTAACTTGATTAAATAATTTTATTTTAATAACATGACAAAAAATTACCCCCATAATTTTATTATCATATTATTTTAATAAAAATTTCCTATATTTAACAATTATTTTAAATATATTAATTGGAGCCATTGGAGGATTAAATCAAACTTCTCTTCGAAAATTAATAGCATTTTCTTCCATTAATAATCTAGGTTGAATACTTTTTTCAATTATAATTAGTGAAAATTTATGATTATTCTATTTATTTATATATTCTTTTTTAATTAGAATTATATGTTTTATATTTTATATTTTTAATATATTTTTTATTAATCAATTGTTCATTAACAATATTAATTTTATAATTAAAATAAATTTATTAATTAATTTCTTATCTTTAGGAGGTTTACCTCCTTTTTTAGGATTCTTACCTAAATGAATTATTATTAATTTTTTAATAATTAATAAATTTTACTTAATAACATTTATTTTTATTATAAGAAGATTAATTATTATTTTTTTTTATATTCGAATTATTTATTCTTCTTTTATATTTAATTATTTAAAAATAAAATGATTTAAAATTTTATTAAAAAATAATTTTATATTTTACATTAATTTTTTCTCTTTTATTTCTATTTCTAGAATAATTCTTAGAACCTTTTTATATTTATAATATTTATAAAGGTTTTAAGTTAAATTAAACTAATAATCTTCAAAATTATTCATAAAGAAATATTTCTTTAAGCCTTAGTATTTTAATTACATACTCCTTAAAATTTGCAATTTTATATCATTACTATTGACTATAAGACTTAATTAAATAATATTTATTTAATAAAAGAGATTTATTTCTCGTAAATAAATTTACAATTTATCGCTTACTCTCAGCCATTTTATTTTTAGCGAAAATGACTTTACTCAACAAATCATAAAGATATTGGAACATTATATTTTATTTTTGGAATTTGAGCAGGAATAGTAGGAACTTCATTAAGATTACTAATTCGAGCAGAATTAGGAAATCCAGGATCTTTAATTGGAGATGATCAAATTTATAATACTATTGTTACAGCTCATGCTTTTATTATAATTTTTTTCATAGTTATACCTATTATAATTGGAGGATTTGGAAATTGATTAATCCCATTAATATTAGGGGCTCCTGATATAGCTTTCCCACGAATAAATAATATAAGATTTTGGTTATTACCCCCCTCTTTAACCTTATTAATTTCTAGAAGTATTGTAGAAAATGGAGCAGGAACAGGATGAACCGTTTACCCCCCTTTATCCTCTAATATTGCTCATGGAGGTAGATCTGTTGATCTAGCAATTTTTTCTCTTCATTTAGCTGGTATTTCCTCAATTATAGGAGCAATTAATTTTATTACAACAATTATTAATATACGATTAAATAATTTATCCCTTGATCAAATACCATTATTTGTATGAGCTGTAGGAATTACAGCATTTTTATTACTTTTATCCCTTCCAGTTTTAGCAGGAGCTATTACTATACTTCTTACAGACCGAAACTTAAATACATCCTTCTTTGACCCTGCTGGAGGAGGAGATCCTATTCTTTATCAACATTTATTCTGATTTTTTGGACATCCAGAAGTATATATTTTAATTTTACCAGGATTTGGAATAATTTCTCATATCATTTCCCAAGAAAGAGGTAAAAAAGAAACTTTTGGTTGTCTAGGGATAATTTATGCTATAATAGCAATTGGATTATTAGGATTTATTGTTTGAGCTCATCATATATTTACAGTAGGTATAGATATTGATACACGAGCCTACTTTACATCAGCAACAATAATTATTGCTGTACCTACTGGTATTAAAATTTTCAGATGATTAGCTACTTTACATGGAACCCAAATTAATTATAGTCCTTCCATATTATGAAGATTAGGATTTGTATTTTTATTTACAGTTGGAGGATTAACTGGAGTTATTTTAGCTAATTCATCTATTGATATTACCCTTCATGATACTTATTATGTAGTAGCTCATTTTCATTATGTTCTTTCTATAGGAGCAGTATTTGCTATTATAGGAGGATTTATTCATTGATATCCTTTATTTACAGGATTATCATTAAATCAATATTTATTAAAAATTCAATTTTTTATTATATTTATTGGAGTAAACTTAACTTTTTTCCCTCAACATTTTCTAGGTTTAGCAGGAATGCCACGTCGATATTCAGATTATCCAGATTCTTATATTTCTTGAAATGTAATTTCATCATTAGGATCTTATATATCCTTATTAGCAGTAATAATAATTTTAATTATTATTTGAGAATCAATAATTTACCAACGAATTACTTTATTTTCATTAAATATATCCTCTTCCATCGAATGATATCAAAATTTACCCCCTGCAGAACATTCATATAATGAACTACCAATCTTAAGAAATTTCTAATATGGCAGATTATATGTAATGGATTTAAACCCCATTTATAAAGGTCTATCCTTTTTTTAGAAATGGCAACATGATCTAATTTAAACCTCCAAAATGGAGCTTCTCCTTTAATAGAACAAATTATCTTTTTCCATGATCATACTTTAATTATTTTAATTATAATTACTATTTTAGTTGGATATTTAATAATAAATTTATTTTTTAATAAATTTATTAATCGATTTTTACTAGAAGGACAAATAATTGAATTAATTTGAACAATTTTACCAGCTATTACCTTAATTTTTATTGCCTTACCTTCTTTACGATTACTTTATTTATTAGACGAACTTAATACCCCTTTAATTACTTTAAAATCTATTGGACATCAATGATATTGAAGATATGAATATTCAGATTTCTCAAACATTGAATTTGATTCTTATATAATCCCCTCTAATGAATTATCCTCTAATAATTTCCGTTTATTAGATGTTGATAATCGAATTATCTTACCAATAAACAATCAAATTCGAATTATAGTAACAGCCACTGATGTTATCCATTCATGAACAATTCCTTCTTTAGGAGTTAAAGTTGATGCAAATCCTGGACGATTAAATCAAACTAATTTTTTTATTAATCGTCCAGGAATTTTTTATGGTCAATGTTCTGAAATTTGTGGAGCAAATCATAGATTTATACCTATTGTAATTGAAAGTATTTCAATTAAAAACTTTATTAATTGAATTAATAATTATTCCTCATTAGATGACTGAAAGCAAGTACTGGTCTCTTAAACCATTTAATAGTAAATTAGCAATTACTTCTAATGATTATTATTATTATTTATATATAAAGAATTAGTTAAATATATAACATAAATATGTCAAATTTAAATTATTAATTCAATATAATATTCTTTTATCCCACAAATAATACCAATCAATTGATTATTATCTCTTTTTTTTTTTATTATTATTTTTTTAATATTTAATATAATAAATTATTATATTTTTAATTTTAATTTAAATAATAAATTAATATTATCAAAAAATAATAAAATTAAAAATAACCTAATTTGAAAATGATAAGTAATTTATTTTCAATTTTTGACCCATCAACAAACTTATTTAATTTATCAATTAATTGAATTAGAGTAATATTAGGATTAATATTTATTCCTTATTCATTTTGATTAATTCCAAATCGTCATTTTTTATTTTGAAACTTTATTTTAAATAAACTTCACAATGAATTTAAAACTTTATTAAAAAATAATTATTTTAATGGATCAACTCTTATCTTTATTTCCTTATTTTCATTTGTTTTATTTAATAATTTTTTAGGACTATTTCCATATGTTTTTACAAGAACAAGTCATTTGACTTTAACATTATCTCTTTCATTACCTCTATGATTAAGTTTTATATTATACGGATGAATTAATAATTATAATCATATATTTATTCATATAATCCCTCAAGGAACCCCAACAATCTTAATACCTTTCATAGTTTTAATTGAAACAATTAGTAATATTATTCGACCAGGAACATTAGCTGTTCGATTAACAGCTAATATAATTGCAGGTCATTTATTAATAACATTATTAAGAAGAACTGGTCCTAATTTATCATCTTACTTAATTATAATATTAATTATTATTCAAATTTTACTATTAATTTTAGAATCCGCCGTTGCTATTATTCAATCATATGTAATTGCTATTCTAAGAACCTTATATTCTAGAGAAGTTAATTAATTAACTAATGAAAATAAATTTTAATCACCCATATCACTTAGTTGATTATAGTCCATGACCTTTAACAGGAGCTATTGGAGTTCTTACATTAGTTATAGGTATAGTAAAATGATTTCATAATTTTAATATAAACTTACTAATTTTAGGTTATATTATTACTCTTATAACTATATTTCAATGATGACGAGACGTAAGTCGAGAAGGAACCTTTCAAGGTAAACATACAATTTTAGTAACTAAAGGACTCCGATGAGGAATAATTCTTTTTATTGTTTCAGAAATTTTTTTCTTTATCTCCTTCTTCTGAGCTTTTTTTCATAGAAGTTTATCTCCTAATATTGAAATTGGAGCTATATGGCCTCCTTTAAGTATTACACCATTTAATCCTTTCCAAATCCCTTTACTTAATACTATTATTTTAATCAGATCAGGAGTAACTGTCACTTGAGCTCATCATGCATTAATAGAAAATAATTATTCTCAAATAATTCAAAGATTATTTATTACTATTAGATTAGGAGTATACTTTACTATTCTTCAAGCATATGAATATATTGAAGCCCCTTTTTCAATTGCAGATAGAATTTATGGATCGACCTTTTTTATAGCAACTGGATTCCATGGGTTACATGTAATTATTGGAACTATTTTTTTAATAATTTGCTTAATCCGACAATTAAATAACCATTTTTCTAAAAATCATCATTTTGGATTTGAAGCAGCAGCTTGATATTGACATTTCGTTGACGTAGTTTGATTATTCTTATACATTTCTATTTATTGATGAGGAAACTAATTATTTATATAATATATTTAGTATATTTGACTTCCAATCAAAAAGTTTAATTCAATTTTAATATAAATAATTATTCTATTAATTTATATCTCTATTATAATTATTATTATTTCTAATATCATAATATTTTTATCAATTATTTTATCAAAAAAATCATTTATAGATCGAGAAAAATGTTCTCCTTTTGAATGTGGCTTCGATCCTAAAATTATAGCACGTATTCCATTTTCACTTCATTTTTTTTTAATTACTGTTATCTTTCTAATTTTTGATGTAGAAATTGCATTAATTTTCCCTATCATTTTATTATTTAAAGTAGTAAATTTTTTAATTTGAACAAAAATTAGAATATTTTTTTTTTTTATTTTATTATTTGGTCTTTATCATGAATGAAATCAAAATATATTAAATTGATCTAATTAAATAGGATTATAGTTTATTAAAACATTTGATTTGCATTCAAAAATTATTGATTATTCAATTTATCTTATATAAGTAAGTAAGAAGCAATTTGCATTTAATTTCGACTTAAAAATTAGGGATATAAAATTTCCCCTTACTTAAATATTTTTAATATTAATTGAAACCAAAAAGAGGTATATCACTGTTAATGATAAAATTGAATATTTTTTCCAATTAAATAATTAATTATAATATAATAAGAAATATAAAGATTAAAATTAAGCTGCTAACTTAATTTTTAGTGGTTAAATTCCATTAATATTTCTATACTAATAATAATAATATATATATATATATAATTAATTTATATAGTTTAAATAAAACATTACATTTTCATTGTAAAAATAAAATATAATATTTTTATAAATATCAAATATATTATAAAATTCTATTTAAAGATATTTTTATCTCCTTAATATCTTCAATATTATACTCTAATATAAGCTATTTAAATATAAAATTAATAATATAAATAAAAGAATAATTACCCATAAAATAAATCTAAATAAATAAATTTTAAAATTATTTATTTGAAAAATTCTATAAAAAATAGAATAATTTTTTAAAATATTAATTATTCCTTGACCTCTATATATTTCACTTCACCCTAAATCAATATTTTTTCTTAATTTTTGACTAAAATTAAGAAAAAAATAAGTTACTCCATAAGTAGATAAATTAGGTATAAATCATATTAAAGATAAAAATCTTCTTAAATTATAAGTACAAATAAATTTATTTACACTATATATATTTATATTTCTAATTAAATAACCTAAAATACCCCCTATTAAACTAACATAAATTACTATTATTTTTATATTATAAGGTAAATAAATTATATAAGGATAAGAAAAAATTATTCAACTTAAAAATCTACCTCTTAATACTCTTATAAATAATAATGTAAATATTCTTTTTAATATAACATAATCTTCATCATATAAATTATAAACAGATATCAAATTAAAATCATTAATTATTATATATATAATTAACCGAAAAGTATAAAATATTGTTAAACCTGTTGAAATATAATAAAAAAAAAAAACTAATATATTTAAATTTCTAAATCTTACTATCTCTAAAATTAAATCTTTAGAATAAAACCCAGCTAAAAAAGGAATACCACATAATGCTATATTTGAAATATTTAAACATAAAGAAGTTAAAGGAATATATAAACTAATACCCCCCATATAACGAATATCTTGAATATCATTTATTATATGAATAACTATCCCCGCACATATAAATAATAATGCCTTAAATATAGCATGAGTTAATAAATGAAAAAAAGCTAAATCTGGAAACCCTATTCTTAAAATTCTTATTATCAATCCTAATTGTCTTAAAGTTGATAAAGCAATAATTTTTTTTAAATCAAATTCATAATTAGCAGAAATACCAGCCATAAATATTGTTAAAATAGATAATAATAATAAAATTTTAAAAAAAAATATATCAATTAATAATATATTAAACCGAATTAATAAATAAACTCCTGCAGTAACTAAAGTAGAAGAATGAACTAAAGCTGAAACTGGAGTAGGAGCAGCTATAGCTGCAGGTAATCATGAACTAAAAGGAATCTGAGCTCTTTTAGTTATAGCAGCTATAATAATTATTACACCAATAAAAATTATACTAAAATCATTTCTTATAAAATTTAAATAAAAAATATAATTTCAACTCCCATAATTTAATATTCAAGAAATAACTATTAAAATTAAAACATCACCAATTCGATTTGACAAAGCAGTTAATATCCCAGCATTATAAGATTTTAAATTTTGATAATAAATTACTAAACAATAAGAAACTAAACCTAAACCATCTCACCCTAATAAAATTCTAATTATATTAGGACTAATAATCAATAAAACTATAGAAAACACAAATAATAAAACTAAATAAATAAAACGTGTCAAATTTAATTCAGAACTCATATAACTTTTTCTATAATAAATCACAACTGAAGAAATTAAAAACACAAATATTATAAATAATAAAGATATCCAATCTAATAAAATAGATATTACCACATTAACTGAATTTAAAGAAATAATCTCTCATTCTAAAAATAATACTATATCATTAATAATAAAATAAATTATAAATATAAAACATACAATTCTAAAAAAAAATAAAAAAAAAAAATAATAAAAACAAATAAAATTTAACTTATTATAAATAATTTAAAATGATAAATTATCATATTTTTGATTCCACAAATCAATATTTTTATTAAATTATTTAAATAAAATCAAATTATTCTATAATCTACCTTCATAATTATAATATTTAAAGGAAGTCAATGTAATAATAAAATTAAATATTCACGAGAAACTCCTGAATAAAATCTATATAATCCTATGTAATATTTACCATGTTGAATATATGAATATAAATATAATCTATAACCCGCTCTAAAAAAAGAAATCATTATTAATATAATTATAGTTAATAAAGATCAACTTAATAATCTATTTATTAAACTAATTTCCCCTAATAAATTTAAAGAAGGAGGAGCAGCTATATTTGAAGATATTAATAAAAATCACCACAAACTTAATGAAGGTATAAAACTTATTATCCCTTTATTAATAAATAAACTACGACTATGTAAACGCTCATAATTAATATTTGCTAAACAAAATATCCCAGAAGAACATAATCCATGCCCAATTATTAAAATATAAGAACCTATATAACCCCAATAATTTATTACTATAATACCTCCAATAACAAGACTTATATGAGCTACAGAAGAATAAGCAATTAAAGATTTAATATCAACTTGACAAAAACATTTTAAACTAATATAAAATCCACCAATTAAACTAATAATAATTCAAAAATAATTAAATTTCAAATTAATTTCTTGTAAAAATACTAAAATACGAATTAATCCATAACCCCCTAATTTTAATATAATACCAGCTAAAATTATAGAACCAGACACAGGAGCCTCCACATGAGCTTTAGGTAATCATAAGTGAACAAAATATATTGGTATTTTAACTAAAAAAGCAACTACTATAGAAAGATATAATATAAATAAATCTATATTTATAAATTTTAAAAAATAAAATATAATACAATTATAATAATCAAAAATATAAAAAATACCTATTAATAAAGGTAATGAAGCAAATAATGTATAAAATAATAAATATATACCAGCTTGTAAACGTTCAGGCTGATAGCCTCAACCAATAATTAATAATAAAGTAGGAATTAATCTCCCCTCAAAAAATATATAAAATATAAATAAATTTATAACTCTAAAAGTTATATATAATATAATTAATAAAAAAATTACATTAAATAAAAAAAATCTTGTGTAAAAATTTAATTTAAATAAATTTTCACTAGACATAATTATTAAAATACAAATTCAAATTCTTAATAAAATTAACCCAAATGAAATTATATCACAAGAATATATATAACTTAAATTTCTATTTATAAATACTATAACTGTTAAATTTATAAATATAAATATTATTAATAATAATAATATTTGAACCATTCAAAATATTTTTTTTATGAAACATAAAGGAATTATAAAAATTATTATTAATAAAAATTTTATCATTAAAAATTATAAAATATTATAATAAACTAAATCTTTGAAAATAATCATTACCATGAGTTCGAATTATAGAAACTAATAAAGATAACCCTAAAGAACCCTCACAAACAGAAAATACTAAGAAAACTATTAATATATATATATCATAATCAATAAAACTTAAAAATAATAATATAAAAAAAAAAATTCCTAAAACAATAAATTCTAATCTTAATAAAACAATTAATAAATGCTTATTTTTAGAAACAAAAATTAAATTACCAATAAAAAATATAACAATAAAAACTAACCATATATTTAAAATTATCATTAATATACACTTCTTAATAGTTTTTATAGTTTAAAAAAAAACTTTGGTCTTGTAAATCAAAATTAAGAAATTATCTTTAAAAACTTCAAAGAAAAAGAATTTCCTTATCTATAATCCCCAAAATTATTATTTTATATAAACTATTCTTTGATTTATAATGACAAAAATACTTATTTCTTTTATTATAATTAATTTATCTTTTATAATATATTTTTTAAATCATCCTCTTTCAATAGGATTAATAATTTTAATTCAAACATTATTAACTTGTATTTTAACAGGAATATTAATTAATACTTACTGATTTTCATATATTTTATTTCTAACTTTCTTAGGAGGACTATTAGTATTATTTATTTATGTTTCCAGAATTGCTTCAAATGAATTATTTTTAATATCTTTTAATATAAAAATATTTATTATAATTTCAACTATTCTTATTATTATAAGACAATTTTTTATATTTAATAACCTAAATTGAATAAATTTAAATAATAACTCAGAAATAAATAATTTTATAAATTTAATAATATTTTTTAATAATGAAAATAAAATTAATCTAAATAAATTATATAATAATCAAATATCAATATTAATATTAATATTAATAATTTATCTATTTATTACACTAGTTGCTGTAGTTAAAATTACTAATATCTTTTTTGGTCCTTTACGATCCTCTTTTTAAACTAATGATAAACAATTACAAACCAATTCGAAAAATACACCCTATTATTAAAATTATTAATAGCTCTTTAATTGACTTACCATCACCTTCAAATATTTCATCATGATGAAACTTTGGATCTTTACTAGCTTTATGTCTTATAATTCAAATTTTAACAGGATTATTTTTAACAATATATTATACAGCAAATATTGAAATAGCATTTTATAGAGTTAATTACATTTGTCGAAATGTAAATTATGGTTGATTAATTCGAACTTTACATGCTAATGGAGCTTCTTTTTTTTTTATTTGTATTTACTTACATATTGGACGAGGAATTTATTATGAATCTTTTAATCTAAAATATACTTGATTCGTGGGAGTAATAATTTTATTTTTATTAATAGCAACTGCATTTATAGGATATGTATTACCTTGAGGTCAAATATCATTTTGAGGAGCAACTGTAATTACTAATTTACTTTCAGCAATCCCATATTTAGGAACAATATTAGTAAATTGAATTTGAGGAGGATTTGCAGTTGATAATGCTACCTTAACTCGATTTTATACTTTCCATTTCTTATTACCTTTTATTATCTTAATAATAACTATAATTCATTTACTATTTTTACATCAAACAGGATCTAATAACCCTCTAGGATTAAATAGTAATTTAGATAAAATTCCCTTCCACCCTTATTTTACATATAAAGACTTAATTGGATTTATTATAATATTAATAATATTAATTTTATTAACTTTAATCAATCCCTACTTATTAGGAGATCCTGATAATTTTATCCCCGCTAATCCATTAGTAACTCCTGTTCATATTCAACCAGAATGATATTTTTTATTTGCTTATGCTATTTTACGTTCAATTCCAAATAAATTAGGAGGAGTTATTGCATTAGTAATATCAATTTTAATTTTAATTATTTTACCTTTCACATTTAATAAAAAAATTCAAGGTATCCAATTTTACCCAATTAGTCAAATAATATTTTGATTTTTTACAATAATAATTATATTATTAACTTGAATTGGAGCACGACCAGTTGAAGAACCTTATATTATCACAGGACAATTATTAACCTTTTTTTATTTCTTATATTTTATTATAAACCCTTTAATAAATATTTATTGAGATAAAATTTTATTTAATAAAAAAAATTAACTAATTAATGAGCTTGTATAAAGCATTTGTTTTGAAAACTTAAGAAAGAATATAAATTCTATTAATTTATACTAAAAAAATTATATATTATAATAAAAAAATTTTTAATCCTAAAAATAAAATTAAAAAATTTAAAGAAATAGGTAAATATCCCTTTCAAGCTAAATATATTAACTTATCATAACGATAACGAGGTAAAGTACCTCGAACCCAAATAAATAAAAATGAAATTAATCTTAAACTTAAATAAAATCCTAATCTTATATTATATCCACCTAAATAAACTACAACAAATAAAAATCTTATAAATAAAATTCTTGAATATTCAGCCAAAAAAATTAAAGCAAATCCTCCTCTTCTATATTCAATATTAAACCCTGAAACTAACTCTCTTTCACCTTCTGCAAAATCAAAAGGAGTACGATTAGTTTCTGCTAATATTGAAGAAACCCAACATAAAGCCAAAGGAAATATAAAAAAAAAAAATCATATTATCTTTTGAAAAATAAAAAAATTTAATAAATTAAAATCTATAATTATTAAAATTCTAGATATAAAAATTAAAGCTAATCTTACTTCATATGAAATAGTTTGAGCTACAGCACGTAAACCCCCCAATAAAGCATAATTAGAATTTGAAGACCAACCAGCAATTATAACTGTATAAACCCCTAATCTAGTACAACAAAAAAAAAATAAAATTCCTAAATTAAATCTAACTATATTAAATATATAAGGAATTAATAATCAAATAAATAAAGATAAAAAAAATCTTATTACAGGAGAAAAATAATAAGATAAGTAATTAGAAAAATTAGGATAAGTTTGTTCTTTAGTAAATAATTTAATAGCATCAGAAAAAGGTTGTAAAATCCCTATAAATCCTAATTTATTAGGACCTTTACGAATTTGAATATAACCTAAAACCTTACGCTCTAATAGAGTTAAAAAAGCAACCCCAATTAATACTCCAACAATTAAAATAATAATACCAAAAAAAATCATAATTATATCATTATTATACATTTACTATCTATATAAGTAAATTATATATTTATGACTTCTAAAACCATTACATTTTTTCTGCCAAAATAGTAATTAAATTCCATCATTAATATATATATACATATATATCTATTACATATATATTATAATTCCATTTTTATAATTATAAATTTATAATTAATTAATTAATAAAATTCAATATTTTTTAATTTAATTAAAATACTTGATCCTTTCGTACTAAAATATTTTAAAATTTAAAAGATAGAAACCAACCTGGCTTACACCGGTTTGAACTCAGATCATGTAAGATTTTAATGATCGAACAGATCAAAAATTTTAAACTTTTGCATTTAAATTTTATCTTAATCCAACATCGAGGTCGCAAACTCTTTTTCTTATATGAACTAAAAAAAAAAATTACGCTGTTATCCCTAAGGTAATTTAATCTTTTAATCAATAATACTGGATCATTTATTCATTTATATATGATTATTTTTAAAAAAAGTTTATTTAATTTTTTTATCACCCCAATAAAATAATAATAATAATTTTAATCAATAATTTTATAAATAATTTTAATTACCAACATTATAAAACTCTATAGGGTCTTCTCGTCTTTTTAAATTATTTTAACTTTTTAATTAAAAAATTAAATTCAATAATATACTCTAAAGACAGTTTATATTTCATTCAATCCTTCATACAAGTCACCAATTAAGAGACTAATGATTATGCTACCTTTGTACAGTCAATATACTGCAGCCCTTCAATAATAATCAGTGGGCAGATTAGACTTTAAAATATTAACAAAAAGACATGTTTTTGATAAACAAGTGAATATAAAAATTTGCCGAATTCCTTTAAAATACTTTAATTAAAATTATTACATTCAATTTAAATAAAATATATTAATTTTCATTATATATTTATTATCCATAATTATATACTAATTTTATCATAATATCAAAATTTTTATAATTATAAAATTATTTTTTATAAAAAATTAAAACCAAAATAAATTTTCATTTAAATGAAATTATTTATAATAAAATAAAATTTATTAACAATTCAAATTATAAAATTTTCAATTTAAAATAATTTTTATTATAAAAATTTAACTTAAAGCTTATCCCCTAAGATATTAAATTTAATTTAAAAATTAATTAAATATTTAATTAATTTTTAAATAAATTAAAAATTAAATTTTTTTCTAAAAAAACTAGATATATTTAAAAACGATTAACATTTCATTTCAAATTAATTATTTAAAATATTTATACTACAATAACTTTAATAACTAATTATCTCTTTTAAATTCGAGAAAATTAAAACATTAATAAATTTTTAATAAACTCTGATACACAAGATACAATAAATAAAATTTACTTTTAAATAAATTTATTTTCAAAATATTTCAAAATTCTTTCACAATACTAATTAACTATAAATTTATAAATTTTTTCTATTAAATATACTTTAACCCCCATTAAATCTATTTAACTTTAAAATTTATTTTATTATTTTAATAAATTATTAATTTTTCCCCCCAAATTAATTAATAATTTAATAATCTTTTCAATGTAAATGAAATACTTTTTCATTCAAGCTCTAATTTGACTTTCTAGAAACACTTTCCAGTACTTCTACTTTGTTACGACTTATTCCAATTTATAAATGAAAGCGACGGGCAATATGTACATATTTTAATTTTAAATCATTATATTTAATTAAATAAAATTACATTTAAATCCACTTTTAATTAATTTTTACAAATTAATATTCATATAAATAAATTTATTGTAATCCATTATATTCTTAATTATAAACTACATCTTGATTTGATTTAAATTTTTATCTAAATTTTAAAATATTATTATTATTAAAAAATATTTTTTTAACAACGATATATAAATTTTTAAATTAAGTAAATTTAATCGTGGAATATCAATTAATAAACAGATTCCTCTAAATGAACTAAAATACCGCCAATTTATTTAAGTTCCAATAAATAATTATTTACTATTTTAGTATTATTAATTTAAATTTTTAATAATAGGGTATCTAATCCTAGTTTTTAATAAAATTTATTAATTCATAAAATTATATATAATTTTTTATTAAATTAAAATTTCACTTAATAATTTAAATTTTTTATTATAAAATTGATATTATTAATTAATTACTAAAAAAATTTAATTTAATCTTTGTATAACCGCAACTGCTGGCACAAAATAAGTTATTAATTTTAATATTACTAAATCTTAATTTCTTAAATTTTTAATATTAATTACTACTGAAAAAATTAAATATTATTAAAATAATTAAAAATTAATACTAAAATTTATATGTAAAATAAATTTATAATAAATTTTTCAAACCATAAGAAATTTATTTATATATGTAATTTTTTACACAGATTTTTTTTTTTTTTTTTTTATATTTAAATATTTATTATATATTAATTATATATATATATATACATATATTAAAATATTTAATATAAATTATTAAATTTTAAATAATTTCTCTTTTTTTTTCTTTATAATAGCATTATTAAAACCTATCTTGCTATTTGAATCTTTAAAATTTAAATAAATATATAATATTAAAATAATTAATTTTAATTTGTTCAATAAGTTAATATATTATTATAATTAATATTATATTAAAAATTTAATATATAATAATAATAACAACAACAACAAATACATTTAATTTTTTCTTTTACCATTGTTAATAATTATTATATAAATATAAAAAACACAAA